CAACCGGGATCAATTTCCTTACGATACTTAGTTGACATTCATCAAAAGGATCTAATGAATTATGAGTTCAATAGATCCTGTTTAGCAGAAAGACGGATATTCCTTGCTCATTATCAGACAATCACTTATTCACAAACCTCGTGTGGGGCTAATAGTTTTCATTCCCCATCTCCTCATGGAAAACCCTTTTCGCTCCGCTTAGCCCTATCCCCTTCTAGAGGTATTTTAGTGATAGGTTCTATAGGAACTGGACGATCCTGTTTGGTCAAATACCTAGCGACAAACTCCTATGTTCCTTTCATTACGGTATTTCCGAACAAGTTCCTGGACGACAAGCCTAAAGGTTATCTTATTGATGATATCGATATTGATGATAGTGACGATATTGATGATAGTGACGATATTGATGATAGTGACGATATTGATGATAGTGATGATACTGATGATAGTGATGATGACCTTGATATTGATATGGAGCTGCTAACTATGACGAATGTGCTAACTATGTATATGACGCCGAAAATAGACCGATTTGAGATCACCCTTCAATTCGAATTAGCAAAAGCAATGTCTCCTTGCATAATATGGATTCCAAACATTCATGATCTGCATGTGAATGAGTCGAATTACTTATCCCTCGGTCTATTAGAGAACTATCTCTCCAGTGAAAGATGTTCCACTGGAAAGATTCTTGTTATTGCTTCGACTCATATTCCCCAAAAAGTGGATCCCGCTCTAATAGCTCCGAATAAATTAAATACATGCATTAAGATACGAAGGCTTCTTCTTCCACAACAACGAAAGCACTTTTTCATTCTTTCATATACTAGGGGATTTCACTTGGAAAAGAAGATGTTCCATACTACTGGATTCGGGTCCATAACCATGGGTTCCAATGCACGAGATCTTGTAGCACTTATCAATGAGGCCCTATCAATTAGTATTACACAGAAGAAATCCATTATAGAAACTAATACAATTAGATCGGCTCTTCATAGAAAAACTTGGCATTTTCGATCCCAGATAAGATCAGTTCAGGATCATGGGATCCTTTTCTATCAGATAGGAAGGGCTGTTGCACAAAATGTACTTCTAAGTAATTGCCCCATAGATCCTATATCTATCTATATGAAGAAGAAATCATGTAAGGGAGGGGATTCTTATTTGTACAAATGGTACTTCGAACTTGGAACGAGCATGAAGAAATTAACGATACTTCTTTATCTTTTGAGTTGTTCTGCCGGATCGGTCGCTCAAGATCTTTGGTCTTCATCCAGACCCGATGAAAAAAATTGGATCACTTCTTATGGATTCGTTGAGAATGATTCTGATCTAGTTCATGGCCTATTACTATTATTACTATTAGAAGTAGAAGTAGAAGGCGCTCTGGCTCTGGCGGGATCCTCACGGACAGAAAAAGATTGCAGTCAGCTTGATAATAATCGAGTGACATTACTTCTTCATTCCGAACCAAGGAATCAGTTAGATATGATGCAAAATGGATCTTGTTCTATCGTTGATCAGAGATTTCTATATGAAAAATACGAATCGGAGTTTGAAGAAGGGGCCCTCGATCCGCAACAGATAGAGGAGGATTTATTCAATCACATAGTTTGGGCTCCTAGAATATGGCGCCCTTATGGCAATCTATTTGATTGTATCGAAAGGCCCACTGAATTGGGATTTCCCTATTGGGCTGGGTCATTTCGGGGCAAACGGATCATTTATCATAAAGAGGATGAGCTTCAAGAGAATGATTCGGAGTTCTTACAGAGTGGAACCATGCAGTACCAGACACGAGATAGATCTTCCAAAGAACAAGGCTTTTTTCGAACAAGCCAATTCATTTGGGACCCTGCGGATCCATTCCTTTCCCTATTCAAAGATCAGCCCTTTGTCTCTGTGTTTTCACGTCGAGAATTCTTTGCAGATGAGGAGATGTCAAAGGGGCTTATTGCTTCCCAAACAAATCCTCCTACATCTATATATAAACGCTGGTTCATAAAGAATACGCAAGAAAAGCACTTCGAATTGTTGATTCATCGCCAGAGATGGTTTAGAACCAATAGTTCATTATCTAATGGATCCTTCCGTTCTAATACTCTATCCGAGAGTTATCAGTATTTATCAAATCTGTTCCTATCTAACGGAACACTATTGGATCAAATGACAAAGACATTGTTGAGAAAGAGATGGCTTTTCCCGGATGAAATGAAACATTTGATTCATGTAACAGGAGAAAGATTCCCCATTCCTTAGCCGTAAAGATATGTGCCCATGAAAAGGGGATTTAGTGGAACAGAATTGGCCGGATGGTAGAGTCGTGGAAACACTTGTTTCTTCCATCTTTTTGGCCTTAGCTCCATGGAGCTAAGGCCAAAAAGATGGAAGAATTGAAATCTTAGATCACTATGTGTGGATGATATGAACTGCCTAAACAAGAATTCTTGAACGGCGAAAGAGCCTATTACTCGCTACATCAAACAATCTCTACTAACGA